GTTTATTTCTACAACTTTAGGTATCAAATCCTAGCAACAATCTAACCTATTTCATAGATATTTGGGCAGGAATTGACGAAAAACCAATACCGGTATTAGTGTTTATTAGTATTAATGTTGAATAGAAATCTAAATGGGGCGTGGCCAAGCGGTAAGGCATCGGGTTTTGGTCCCGCGACTCGGAGGTTCGAATCCTTCCGTCCCAGAGCAGTCCGATTTTATACAGAATAAAGATTGTTCTCTCTAACACTCTTCTGTTTAAGAGTGTAATGTTGAATACAATGTGATCGTTGTTTATGATTGCTAATGATTCTTTTCTGAATCAGATCTTTCTCTCTCACAAACGAATCGAGTGCAAATGACATGCAGATGTAACTAAATCCATTTGTGATCCAGGTAGGATGGGAACATAGATCAATGCATAATTCAAAAAGAAAATCAATCAGATGGGCCATTCAGTGTATGCCCATGCCCGTCTCGATCATATTCATATTGAAGTTAGTTACTTATCGAAACTTTACGTGCCATATCTATTTGAATTATCAATGCTGTATTCTGAATCGAAATGCGAACGACAAGCCTCTGGATTCCCTATCTATAATAAAGTCAATTCTAGATTCCCTATCTAAAGAAGAACTCGTCCATTCGTGTTCCTTATAACTTTATAAAAAATTCAAATAAATTATAAAATATATTATAAATGAAATTGGTTCATTCATACAGGTAGTTAATCAAATTGAATCTTTGCTGAGACTTCTCCAGATAAATGAAATAGAAATACCTACTATTTATATAGTATAGATAGTCTAGAAAAATAAAAATAGAAATTACTATGTACCGATTGAGCCAATGACTATTCATGATTCCATATTGAATCAATTCCATACCGGTTCCAAACTAGAGGAATGTTATGGTAAAACTTCGTTTAAAACGATGTGGTAGAAAGCAACGTGCGACTTGAAGGACATGATCAGTCGTGGATTATTACATCCGCCCTTTGATTATATATAATTATAGGATATAGGAATGAAGGTGCTCTTGGCTCGACATAGTTTGTTCTGTTCTACTAGAACGTCCATTTTGTTGGGTTATAATGGAAATAGTACATGATGAAGCTCGAGCAGAAAGTATTGATTCATTTCTCAGAGGCAAGAATCTAGGGTTAGTGTCAATCAATAAGTTGGAACAACTTCGTAAGTATATCTTCGATATAGAAATCGAAAGGATTCAATTCGAACAAAAGTTGCAAATCCAAAAGTAAATAAATTATGTTGGAATTGGTAAAACTTTTTCGATCAAAAGTGTATCACACGGGAATCTATCGTTCGTATGATTTTTCGATAGAAAGAAATCACAAAAGGTATGTTGCTGCCATTTTGAAACGATTAAGGATCACCGAAGTAATGTCTAAACCCAATGATTCAAAGAAAAGATAAAGGATCCCGGAACAAGAAAACGCCATTTTCAATTGTCTCAACAACTGGATCAGAATGAGGAATCAAAAAATTTGATTCTAAACGAGACAAACAAAAGGGGTTCGAGACAGCTCAATAAATGAAATGCCTGGGCCTAAGGATTTTCCTTTGAACTCTTTTGGAATTATCTAACTTGAGTTATGAGTACGGATGATTTTTTATTTTTCAGGGAGTAAGAAGAAAAAACGAATCAAATCATAGTCTAATCGATTTGATGATTTTATGGATCTATTTGTCACTATATACATAAATTATACAAAAATTCGAATCATTCTTTCTTGAGCCGTACGAGGAGAAAACCTCCTATACGTTTCTAGGGGGGGCATTGTTCATCTACATCTATCCCAATGAGTCATCTATCGAATCGTTGCAATTGATGTTCGATCCCGAAGAGAAGGAAGAGATCTTCGGAAAGTGGGCTTTTACGATCCGATAAAGAATCAAACTTATTCAAATGTTCCCGCTATTCTATATTTCCTTGAAAAAGGCGCTCAACCTACAGGAACCGTTCATGATATTTCAAAGAAGGCAGAGGTCTTTAAGGAACTTCGCATTAATCAAATTAAATTCAATTAATTACATTACTAAAATAAAAAAGAAAAGAAAGAGGGGGTAGCCCCTATGCTCGTTTTGTGTAATTTTTTCTTCACTATTCCCCGTTTTTTTTTTCTTGCTCTATTCTTATTTCTTATTTTCTATTCTATTAGTCTCTCATATGATCCCATATTATATATTTGACTAATATAAAAATAACATAACAAATAACGACAAAAATTTCTTCTACTTCTATGTGATTATGTGATATGAGACGGATAGAAAAAAGATCAAATGAATAGATACACTAGCAAGATCTATGAACTAACAGGATCTATTAGATTATGGGATTACCCTCAATCGGGTAGTTTTTGTTGAGACTCCATCAACAAAAAAGGAGTCAAGCTTGCTTATTGTACCTTGATTGATATTGAATAAACCCGAGATTTTCTTCTTCCGTATTGTTATTTTGCTGTTTCATCCACACTTTTTTTATTTATGTGGATCATCTATGTAGTGCCAATCCAACACAGGTCCTTTTTTTTCTGTATTATTAAATTGCATTTCTTTTGGTTTCTTAACGTTCATATTGACAATAGTGTATTGATCAAATATAATTCGATCGTAGATAAATAGATCTATTTATCTACGTCCTATAAGTTTCGTTTTTTACTTTACTTCATGCAACTGATGGGTTCGTTGGATTCGATGTGACACAAGAAGTCTCTTTTGAATGCAAAAAAAATATATGGATAAATTAAATAAAGAAAATTTATAGCCCGTCCTTTTTTTCTTTATTTATCTGATAATGTATTTTATTTTGTCTCTGATCTGTTCGTTTTTAGGTTAATAATCAAGCATAAAAATTTTTTTTATTGGGTTGCTAGGTCAATGTTTTGATGGGGTCGTGAAATCCAACCTCGTTAGTTATTTTTTTTTTATTCCGATTGTATCTACACACCTCATATCTACACACCATAATTACATTATTCGGGTTGCTAACTCAACGGTAGAGTACTCGGCTTTTAAGTGCGGCTAGAATCTTTTACACATTTGGATGAAGGAACGGATTCGTCCATACCGTTGGTAGAGTTTGTAAGACTACGACTGATCCTGAAAGGGAATGAATGGAAAAAACAGCATGTCGTATCAATGGAGAACTATGAAAATACTTCATCCTCACCGGATCGGTACAAAATCTTCAAAATATTGTTTGATTTCTTAGAGCGGGACAAAAAAAGAAATTCATGGTTAGGTCGAGCGAATAAATGGATAGAGCCCTACGGCTCCAATTATAGGGAAACAAAAAACAACGAGCTTCTGTGCTTAAATCGAATGATTACCCGATCTAATTAGACGTTAAAAATGGATTAGTGCCTGATGCGGGAAAAGGTTCTCCCATAAGTGGATTATCGATTTTTTTATGAATCCTAACTATAGCTCTATTCTGGAGTGGAAACAAATGTGTAGAAGAAACGGTATATTGATAATTTATTCCAAAGTCAAAAGAGCGATCGGGTTGCAAAAATAAAGGATTTCTAACCATCTAGGTATCCTATAATGAACACAAATTGGATGGAAAAAGAGAGAATCCGTTCATTAGCCTATCTGTCTACGAGGTATCTATGCTTTTCTTACTATAATACCTTATACCTTGTTTTGACTGTATCGTACTATGTATTATTTGATAACCCACGAAATCCCCTGTCTGTGGTTCAAATCTAATTTCAAATGAAGGAATTACAAAGATATTTAGACATAGATAGATCTCGACAACAAGACTTCCTATATCCACTTCTCTTTCAGGAGTATATTTATGCACTTGCTCATAATCATGGTTTAAATAGATCGATTCTTGTGGAAAATTTCCATTTAGGTTATGACAAAAAATCCAGTTCACTAATTGTGAAACGTTTAATTACTCGAATGTATCAACAGAATCATTTGATTATTTCGGCTAATGATTCTAACCAAAATCCATTTGTTGGGCACAAGAATAATTTTGATTATCAAATGATATCAGAGGGGTTTGCAATCATTGTGGAAATTCCATTCTCGCTGCGATTAGTATCTTCCCTAGAAGGGAAAGAAATATTCAAATCTCATAATTTACGATCAATTCATTCAATATTTCCCTTTTTAGAGGACAAATTCTCACATTTAAATAATGTATTAGATATACTAATACCTTACCCCATCCATCTTGAACTCTTGGTTCAAACCCTTCGTTGTTGGATACAAGATGCCCACTTTTTGCATTTATTGCGATTCTTTCTCTACGAGTATTGTAAGTGGGATAGTCTTATTACTCAAAAAAAATCCATTTCTTTTTTTTCAAAAGAAAATCGCAGATTATTCTTGTTCCTATATAATGCTCATGTATATAAATGCGAATCCATATTCGTTTTTTTCCTTAAACAATCTTCTCATTTACGATCAACCTCTTCTACAGCCTTTCTTGAGCGAACACATTTCTATGGAAAAATAGAACATCTTGTAGTAGTTTTTCGTAATGATTTGCAGAACATCCTATGGTTGTTCAGGGATCCTTTCATGCATTATGTCAGATATCAAGGAAAAGCCATTCTGGCTTCAAAGGGGACTTCTCTTCTGATGAATAAATGGAAATATTACTTTGTCAATTTCTGGCAATGTTATTTTGACTTGTGGTATCAAACGGATAGGATCCATATAAACCAATTATCCAATCATTCCATCAACTTTCTGGGCTATTTTTCAAATGTACGACTAAATCCTTCAGTCGTAAGGAGTCAAATATTAGAAAATATCTTTATTATAGATATTGCTATTAAGAAGTTCGATACCATAGTTCGAATTATTCCTTTGATTGGATCATTGGCTCAAGCGAAATTTTGTAATGTATCAGGGCATCCCATTAGTAAGCCGGCTCGGGCTGATTCATCTGATTCTGATATTATCGCTCAATTTGGGCGGATATGCAGAAATATTTCTCATTATTACAGCGGATCC